GGAGCAATGAATCTATTTGAAGTGGCTCATTTTGTACCGGAAAAGCCTATGTATGAACAAGGCTTGATTTTACTTCCTCATTTAGCTACTCTAGGATGGGGAGTCGGTCCTGGTGGGGAAATTGTGGATACTTTTCCCTATTTTGTATCTGGGGTACTTCACTTAATTTCTTCTGCAGTTTTAGGTTTCGGTGGTATTTATCATGCACTAATCGGACCCGAAACTTTAGAAGAATCTTTTCCCTTTTTTGGTTATGTATGGAAAGATAGGAACAAAATGACCACAATTTTAGGTATTCACCTAATCTTGCTAGGTGTTGGTGCTTTTCTCTTAGTATTCAAGGCTGTGTATTTTGGTGGCATATATGATACCTGGGCTCCCGGCGGTGGAGATGTAAGAAAAATTACGAATCTTACGCTTAACCCAGGTGTTATATTTGGTTATTTACTCAAGTCCCCTTTTGGGGGAGAGGGATGGATTGTTAGCGTGGACAATCTAGAAGATCTAATTGGAGGACATGTGTGGTTAGGTTCCATTTGTATTTTCGGTGGTATCTGGCACATCTTAACAAAACCTTTTGCATGGGCTCGTCGTGCGTTTGTGTGGTCCGGAGAAGCTTACTTGTCCTATAGTTTAGCGGCTCTTTCTATCTTTGGTTTCACTGCTTGTTGTTTTGTTTGGTTTAACAATACAGCTTATCCCAGTGAATTCTATGGGCCTACTGGCCCAGAGGCCTCTCAAGCTCAAGCATTTACTTTTCTAGTTAGAGATCAACGTCTTGGAGCTAGTGTGGGGTCTGCCCAAGGGCCTACTGGTTTAGGTAAATATCTTATGCGTTCTCCTACTGGAGAAATTATCTTCGGAGGAGAAACAATGCGTTTTTGGGATCTTCGTGCTCCCTGGTTGGAACCTCTAAGGGGTCCTAATGGTTTGGACTTGAGTAAGTTGAAAAAGGACATACAACCCTGGCAAGAACGACGTTCAGCGGAATATATGACTCATGCTCCTTTAGGTTCTTTAAATTCTGTGGGTGGTGTAGCTACCGAGATTAATGCGGTGAATTATGTTTCACCTCGAAGTTGGTTAGCCACCTCTCATTTTGTTCTAGGATTTTTCTTTTTCGTAGGTCATTTGTGGCATGCAGGAAGGGCTCGCGCAGCTGCAGCAGGATTTGAGAAAGGAATTGATCGTGATTTTGAACCTGTTCTTTCCATGACCCCTCTTAATTAAACCATAGATGAAGCTAGATAAAATCTAAATCTATCCAATTTAGATTTATTTCCCATGTTGGGAGATGGGATAGTGGTATCCTTCGATATTATTTTTCCAACTGAATCCTTGTTGCTCGGCTATCTATATTATATAGCCGAGCCTTTTTTGGTACTGAACTGATAAGTTCAATTGTTCAATGAACAAAAGGAGAGAGAGGGATTCGAACCCTCGATAGTTAACTATACCGGTTTTCAAGACCGGAGCCATCAACCACTCGGCCATCTCTCCCGGACGAAAACAATTCTATTTTACCCCGACAGTTAATACCTAACTATAGGGTTGTTATCTATATTATAGTTGATATCTCATGATGGTAAAAAGAAACGAATTTCCCTATTCTTTCACACTCAAATCGAAATTTGATAAATTTAAGCTCGATTAATTTATGATCAAATAAAATCCATAGTGCATTTGATTATAATTTGACCGGATAGGGATCCGATGGTATAGTCTATTGAATCTGTTGGAAGCTTTTAAGATCACAACCATGACTATTGCTTTCCAATCGTCTGTGTTTGCATTAATTGCAATTTCATTTCTCCTAGTAATTGGTGTACCTGTCGCACTTGCCTCTCCTAATGGTTGGTCAAGTAGCAAAAATGTGCTATTTTCGGGCGTATCATTATGGATTGGATCAGTCTTTTTAGTAGGTATTCTAAATTCTTTCATATCGTAGATATGTTCTAAGATCTTTTGAGTTGAAACTCGCCCCCCCTCCCCTCTCCGGAGGGGCATTATAGTTCGCAATGGCATTTCCCATAAATGCCAAGGAACTAAATGAAAGTGATCTTGGCAGGAGTTATTTTATTATTGGTATAGTAAATAATCAGACTATAATTCCAGTAAAATATACTTACATATAAGTAAGTGGTAATATATGGAGTATATATTATATACTCCAATAATGAGTCAAATGCGGGTATGGTTGAATGGTAAAATTTCTCCTTGCCAAGGAGAAGATGCGGGTTCAATTCCCGCTACCCGCCCATCCGGAAGATGAAATAGAAAAAGGAATAGTTTTTGGTTTGGTCGTATCCTTTCATGGTTTATCAAGCCATTCTCAATGGAATGAGTCATCCTTTTTGACTATTGTGTCTTTGCGGAGACGGGATTTGAACCCGTGGCTTCAAGGTTATGAGCCTTGCGAGCTACCAAACTGCTCTACTCCGCGCTATCCCTTAATATTAGCTTTGCTATAATAGCCAAAATGGGTTACATTGAGCAACCCCTTACTCATGTTATCCTCCCTCCCTATATAGGGAGGGGAGGGACTTTTCTATCATCACAAAAACCTTAAATAATCTTTTTTTCCTCCTACCAACTCGATTTTGTTACCCCGGCCAACAAACATGCGTGAGCCATCTCCCGGATTATATATCCGGACAACTCAAAATCCCTATAGTTGGCTCTAGGCCTTCCAGTCGTCGAACAACGGCGACGAAGACGTGTAGGTGCACTATTACGTGGTGAAGATTGTAATTTTCTATAAATTTCCAATTTTTCATCCAATGATGAGACTTCGCTCATCTCTTTTTTTAAAGATTGACGAAGAAGAGTATATTTCCTTTCCAATCTTTGTTTCTTTTTTTCTCTTTGAATGAGACTTTTTCTTGCCATAATGATTTAGTCAGCTTATATCCAGGAATAAAAAATATAAATCAAATTTGAGATGGAGAAGTATTACGTGGATTATTCAATCTTTTTATGCAGAGATGATTAGATTGATAATCTAAATATCTCCTAAAATTGAAAATAAAAAACAAATTAACCAAATTTGCCTGATGTAGAGGCGATTAAGAAAGCTGCATAGGTGAATATATAACCTACGGAAAAGTGAGCTAATCCAACTAATCGTGCTTGAACAATGGAAAGAGCTACCGGCTTGTCCCTCCATCGAACTAAATTAGCCAAAGGTGTGCGTTCATGGGCCCATGCGAGAGTTTCAATCAGTTCCTGCCAATATCCACGCCAGGAAATAAGAAACATAAATCCAGTAGCCCAAACAAGATGCCCGAATAAGAACATCCACGCCCAGACAGATAAACTGTTCATACCAAAAGGATTGTATCCATTAATAAGTTGTGAAGAGTTTAACCAAAGATAATCTCTTAACCATCCCATTAAATAAGTGGAAGACTCATTAAATTGCGCTACATTCCCCTGCCATAAGGTGATATGCTTCCAATGCCAATAGAAAGTAACCCATCCAATAGTATTCAACATCCAGAAAACTGCCAAATAAAAAGCATCCCAGGCCGAAATATCGCAAGTGCCACCCCGTCCCGGACCATCGCAAGGAAAACTATAACCAAAATCTTTTTTATCAGGCATTAGCTTCGAACCACGCGCATCTAAAGCACCTTTGACTAAAATCAATGTAGTTGTATGCAAACCTAGAGCAATAGCATGATGAACCAAAAAATCTCCAGGACCAATTGTTAAAAAGAGTGAATTTTTATTATCGTTAATAGCATTCAACCAACCAGGTAACCATATGCTTTTACCAGCATTGAATGCTGGATCATTTGCTGAAGATAAGAGTACATCAAAACCATATAAGGTCTTACCATGAGCAGATTGTATCCACTGAGCAAATATAGGTTCGATCAAGATTTGTTTTTCCGGAGTACCAAAAGCAAGCATAACATCGTTATGAACATAAAGTCCCAAGGTATGAAAACCTAGGAATAAACTAGCCCAACTCAAATGAGATATTATAGCTTCCTTATGTTCCAACATTCTCGCTAATACATTATCCTTATTCTGTTCTGGATCATAATCCCTAATGAGGAATATAGCTCCATGAGCAAACGCCCCTGTCATAATGAATCCGGCAATGTATTGATGATGAGTATACAATGCAGCTTGGGTAGTGAAGTCTTGTGCTATGAATGCATAGGCGGGTAAAGAATACATGTGTTGAGCCACCAAGGAAGTGATAACCCCCAAAGAAGCTAGAGCAAGACCTAATTGAAAGTGAAGAGAATTATTGATTGTGTTATAAAGACCTTTATGTCCGCGTCCTAATCGGCCTCCCGGAGGAATATGTGCTTCTAAAATATCTTTTATACTGTGTCCAATCCCAAAGTTAGTTCTATACATATGACCAGCAATAAAAAAGACAAATGCAATAGCTAAATGATGATGAGCTATATCAGTTAGCCACAAACTTTGAGTTTGTGGGTGAAATCCTCCGAGAAGAGTTAGAATAGCAGTTCCCGACCCTTGCGAGGTACCAAATAAATGATTACTGGAATCAGGATTTTGAGCATAAAGATTCCACTGACCTGTAAAAAGGGGTTCTAAGCCTTGGGGATACGGTAATACAGACAAGAAATTATCCCATCTTATGTGTTCCCCCCTTGATTCAGGGATAGCAACATGAACTAAATGTCCCGTCCAAGCCAAAGAACTGACTCCGAAGAGCCCCGACAAATGATGATTGAGACGAGATTCGGCATTTTTAAACCATGAAACACTTGGTTTCCATTGAGGTTGTAGATGCAACCGACCCGCTATTAAAAAGATAGCGGAAAGAAATAGCAAGAAAAGAGCTCCGCTATAAAGATCTTCATTAGTGCGTAAGCCAATTGTATACCACCACTGATAAACACCAGAATAAGCAATATTTACCGGACCGGGGGCGCCTCCTCGGGTAAAGGCTTCTACAGCCGGTTGACCAAAATGAGGATCCCAAATTGCATGAGCAATAGGCCTTACATGTAAGGGATCATGTACCCATGCTTCGAAATTGCCTTGCCAAGCCACGTGGAACAAATTACCAGAGGTCCACAGAAAGATTATAGCTAACTGACCAAAGTGAGAAGCAAAAATCTTCTGATAAAGACGTTCTTCGGTAATATCATCATGACTCTCAAAGTCATGTGCAGTAGCAATACCAAACCAAATACGACGAGTAGTTGGGTCCTGGGCCAAGCCTTGACTGAACTTTGGAAATCTTGATGCCATAATGCTTTTCAAATCCTCCTAGCCGTTATCCTACTGCAATAATTCTTGCTAGGAAGAACGCCCATGTTGTGGCGATTCCACCCAGAAGGTAATGAGCTACTCCTACAGCACGTCCTTGGACAATACTCAAGGCTCTGGGCTGGATAGCAGGAGCAACCTTTAATTTATTATGAGCCCAAACAATAGATTCAATTAGTTCTTGCCAATATCCGCGACCACTGAATAGGAACATTAAACTAAATGCCCAAACAAAATGAGCACCTAAGAAGAAAAGACCATATGCAGATAATGAAGAACCGTAAGATTGAATTACTTGAGAGGCTTGTGCCCATAGAAAGTCACGGAGCCACCCGTTAATTGTAATAGAACTCTGGGCAAAGTTTCCTCCCGTGATATGAGTTACCACTCCCTGATCACTTATACTACCCCAAACATCGGACTGCATTTTCCAGCTGAAATGGAATATTACTACCGAAATTGCATTATACATCCAAAATAACCCTAGGAAGACATGATCCCAGGCAGATACTTGACATGTTCCTCCTCTTCCAGGCCCATCGCAAGGAAAACGAAAACCAAGATTCACTTTATCGGGTATTAAACGAGAGCTACGGGCAAATAAGACACCTTTAAGTAGTATTAATACAGTCACATGGATAGTAAATGCATGAATATGGTGCACTAAAAAATCCGCAGTTCCTAATGGAATAGGTAACAAAGCCACTTTGGCACCTACTGCTACCAAATCACCACCTCCCCAGGTTAAGCTGGTGCTTGCTGTTGCATCAGGAGCTGTCAAACTAGGTGATGAGGCATGAGTGTTTTGTATCCATTGAGCAAAGATAGGTTGTAATTGTATAGCAGTATCTGAAAACATATCTTGAGGACGTCCTAAAGCACTCATAGTATCATTATGAATATACAGACCAAAACTGTGGAAACCTAAGAATATACATGCCCAGTTGAGGTGTGATACAATTGCATCACGATGTCTCAGAACACGATCTAAAAGATTGTTGTATTGAGTAGTCGGATCATAGTCTCTTACCATAAAAATAGCTGCATGTGCAGCAGCACCAACTATGAGAAATCCACCAATCCACATATGGTGCGTGAACAGAGAGAGCTGGGTACCATAGTCAATAGCTAGATATGGATAGGGGGGCATAGAATACATGTGGTGAGCTACGACAATAGTTAAAGATCCTAACATAGCTAGGTTAAGAGCTAATTGAGCATGCCATGAGGTAGTTAAGATCTCGTAAAGACCTCTATGACCCTCCCCTGTAAATGGACCTTTATGAGCTTCCAAAATTTCCTTGAGGTTATGGCCAATACCCCAATTGGTCCTATACATATGACCTGCGATCAGAAACAGAATTGCAATAGCCAAATGGTGATGTGCAGTATCGGTCAGCCATAGACCCCCCGTTACCGGATTGAGTCCTCCACGAAAAGTCAAAAAATCGGAATATTCCGACCAGTTCAGGGTGAAAAATGGGGTCAATCCCTCAGCAAAACTGGGATAAAGTTGAGCTAAAAGATCACGATTTGAAATAAATTCATGAGGAAGTGGTATCTCTTTAGGGTCCACTCCAGCATCTAGGAGTTGATTAATAGGTAAAGAAACGTGTACTTGGTGTCCTGCCCAACCTAGAGACCCAAGTCCTAGTAACCCTGCTAAATGGTGGTTCAACATGGATTCTACATCTTGGAACCAAGCCAATTTTGGAGCAGCTTTGTGATAATGGAACCAACCAGCAAAAAGCATTAACGCTGCAAAGATCAATGCACCAGTTGCGGTGCAGTAAAGTTGTAACTCACTAGTTATTCCGGATGCTCGCCAAATCTGGAAAAACCCAGAGGTTATTTGTATTCCTCGAAAACCTCCACCTACATCTCCATTCAAAATTTCTTGACCTACTATTGGCCAAACTACCTGAGCACTGGGTTTGATGTGAGTAGGATCACCCAGCCATGCTTCATAATTAGAGAAACGAGCGCCGTGAAAGTACATCCCACTTAGCCAAATAAAGATGATGGCTAGTTGACCAAAATGAGCACTAAATACTTTGCGAGAGATCTCTTCCAAATCATTGGTATGGCTATCAAAATCGTGAGCATCAGCATGTAGGTTCCAGATCCAAGTGGTAGTATTAGGTCCCTTAGCTAGTGTCTTTGAGAAATGACCGGGTTTAGCCCATTTTTCAAAAGATGTTTTAATAGGATCCCTCTCCACCACGATCTTTACTTCTGCTTCCGGTGAACGAATGATCATTGAGTTCTCCTCTTTCCAGACGAGACATGAGAAAAAACCCGCCAACAGGAAGGAATTATTGAACGATAGATATATGTTCTTAACTCGTTCCTCTCTTTATTTCCCAGTTCAGGACTGAAGCAAACTATGATACGGAAGTCAATCTGAGGCAGGTGTTCAAATTTATTATGACATATACCATAGGTGCTCAATGGACCATTACAATATGGGAAACGTCTTTCCCACCCAGTGGGAAAAGGCATTTCTCGGTATAATGTGTAATATAATTATCTTCATATCCAGTTTGTTGTATTTACCCATATATCTGGACCCCATATGTCCCAGATAACATTTTTGAATCACAAAAACTTTGAATTATTTGTGGATAAATATTAATGGATCCTTAATAAATTAAATCTCTGGACGGGATTTACTCCTATTCAAAAGATCCCTTTCATTAACGATCCATAGAAGGTATTATTTATTTTATTGTCAATATATTTATTTCTATAAATGACAACGAAATAAGAGAAGCTAATTCGATCGAATAGTATGATTCATTGATTTATCCTGAATGGATAAAATGTTTCATATCATAATCCATACGATTTACCAGTATGGTAATAGAGAGATTTTCATTCTACAAAACGTCCTGTAATCTTTAACCAATTTTGTGCTTCGATATAATTACTTGGAGCAAGCGCTATAGCTTGCTTCCAATACTCAGCAGCTTGATTGAACCAAGCCTCCGCAATTTCAGGATCTCCTTGTCGAATGGCCTGTTCTCCTCGGTCGGGATAGGTCAACTTGGAAAAGTTTTCTTCCCTTAGAACCGTACTTGAGAGTTTCCTACCTCATACGGCTCAATTCACTATTATTCTTTAGTTCTTTACCCAAACTTACAAAATAGAAGAGAGTTGATTGGGAATAGGTTCAGGTTAACCGAAAGAACAGAAAGGGTCAATGACATGAGTTTCAAACTTCACTTTCGATAAATGAAAAAGGTTTTATCTTTTCTCCCACCCTCATAAAGATGAAGTATAGAAACAAAAAGATCTACTTCAGATTATCCGAATAGAAGTCTTTTTAAGGGGTAACTATCTACGTTCTGTATAGAACTTTCAAATAGTACTTTCCGTCTGCAACTGGTAGGAGAGTACTTCACATCTTTAGGATCTGATCCTACACCGCTGCTCAATAGCCTAGTAAATCAACTCTATTACATAAGTTGATTCCTTATTTTTGTCAATGAGCAGATTTGATCGTATCAGCCCGAACTTTCAATAATTGATCTTTATGGTGCTTTCCCCATCAATTGAATGGTTTTTTTTATCCATAGAATATCCAGGCTCTATTTATCCATTCATATTTGGGCTCCTATGAGGGATATTTTTTTTACTACAGCTGATAAAAACCGTCCCTTTGGACGGCGTATATGTAGAAAGCCTGTTCTTTTGTCCTTATCCGTAGTTCTAAACGAATTCATTCTATAGTACAGATAGCCGCACGTAATGACAGATCAGGGCCGTGTTATTAAGAGCTTGTGGTAAAGATGGGTTTCGTTCTAATGCCTGGAAATAATATTCCAAAGCCTTAGTATGTTCCCCATTACTCGTGTGGATAAGACCTATATTATATAGTATATAACTTCGATCATAAGGGTCGATTTCCGGGCGCATGGCTTCATAATAATTTTGTAAAGCTTCCGCATATTCCCCTTCGGATTGAGCTGACATTCGTCACGGTCGTTCATTCAATTGAAATGATCTCCGTTACAAAACCGTACATGAGATTTTCACCTCATACGGCTCCTCCTTTTATTTTACATAATAAGGGAAGTAATCCGTTGAATTGTAAAGAGAGTCTTATCCCCATTATTAATAATTAATAGGAGCTAGTGTATTTCTGATGAATCTCTAGCCATCCTTCTTGCAAAGATTCTTTTTTCTGAATAACAAGGATTTTAGCTTATCACTAAAAACAGAACCTTCAACAATTTCTTTGTCCTTAACGCACCGTATTTTAAGGGAGTTATTCACTTCAACAATCTCCGATGGTTCTAACGGTATCCGAAGTACAAACGAGATGGATGTTTGTTGCCCCAACCATTCTTACTAGCCCTTCGTAAAAAGGTCATATGTATGATAACGAAGCGTTTGTGTTGTCGATTTCCACACGTAGTGCTTTTTAATTTCCCCTATGCGTGCCTATCAGATAGGTTTGACCATTAACACCTATTACATACATAGGTGTAACCTTTCGCTTGATACTAGAATCTCAGAAGATCAAAGCATCTAAGGCTGCATCAATCGGGGATACACGACAGAAAGAATTGTTCTATTTATGAAACTCACTTTCACTAAGCGTAAGTTTTCTTTGACTCAATATCCCGCCATTCCCTGAAAGGAGAAAAACAGAAAGAGAAAAAAAAAATCAAATCACACCATCTCTGTAATAGGTAAATGCCTCTTTCTCCCCTGAAGCCATTGGGATTATTTGCAATAAGATATCCGCTACAATTGTGAAGGTCTTATCGATAAAATTGTCATTTCTCTGAGATCTAGGCATAGTCAATTAGAGATTTGATAATTTCCTTCATTCCCCATACGGAAATGATCCCATGAACAAAATGATTTTCCGACGCACAATAGCATAATAAATGGGTTTCCTTCTGATCGTAAATATGTGAAAATTCTAATCTAATTGACTATTCTGAATAAAAATAGATAGAGAATATTCGAAAGGGGTGTTCATGTAAATTGACTGATGAACAATAGAAAAAATTTAATTTATTTTAAATTAAATATTCTACGAACTCAATAAGTAAGTCCAGACTCATTTGCTCGTGATCCGAACGAGCAAACAAGTAAGTAAAGTGAAAGGATCATTGCATAATGAGAACTAAATGATCATTGTGTGCATACCCATATTAACATACATAATAAATATGGATAAAAATCTCGTCATAATGATACAATTTGTACTATGAATCCTTGCCGAAGAATTATTAATAATACTATACAATCATTATGTATATTATGATCATGAAATTAAATGGATTAATAGATCTGGCTCAATTTCGCGATTGGATTGGGCAACCCGAATAAGATGAGATCAGCAGATTGATAAAGATTCTAATTTGCTGAAATAGGAAGAAAATAAGAAGTGTGGTAAAATATTCTTTTGTCTTTAGGGGGGATTGAATAAGTTAAGTACTTTACTTCTGCAAAAGGAAGTTCTCGTATCTGAACAAGAATAATTTTTAACTTGCTATCCACTAATCTAATTTACATTTTTTGGATTTAAATGGAGAGATTGCATAGGAAAGATGGCTGAGCGGTTTAAGGCGTAGCATTGGAACTGCTATGTAGGCGTGTGTTTACCGGGGGTTCGAATCCCTCTCTTTCCGTATATTTACCTTATTTTTTTTTTTATAAATCTATTGAATCCCATCCCAATAGGATGATCTCATCATCCCACAACCCCGTTATTATTTCGTGATAGAGGAAATGAAATGAGGAAAACGAACATTGGTATGGGAAAGGAAAATAACTAACATTGGAATTGGAAAAAACGGACAATAAATGTGTTAATATTTATTAACATTGTAATGTAATGTACAGAGGAACAAATGTGCAGGAATCCCTCCTTTTTATTCTCAATTTAAACTCGACAGGAATAATACTCTACGACTAACAATTCATTAATCTTCAAACTGATCCGTTTACTATCTACTATTTTTTTTACTAATCCAATATATTGTGACTTTTTTTTTTTTTTAAGATTCAAATGGTTTGGCACCCAGATTTTATCCCTCTGGGATAGATCTATATTTTTATTTATTATATTTCTGGATCTTTGTTGATCTTTTATAGAAATCAAATCTTGGGGTTTGCAACGATAACTTGGTATATCTACTATCCGATCATTGACCAGGATATGTCTATGGTTGACTAATTGTCTGGCTCCAGGAATGGTAAGTGCCATACCCAATCGAAAAATAATGGTATCCAAACGCATTTCAAGTAATTGCAATAGGACCTGACCCGTGGGTCCATTGGCTCTTCTAGCAATACGAACATATTGAAGTAATTGTCGCTCTGTAAGTCCGTAATGAAAACGTAATCTTTGTTTTTCTTTTAGACAGACAGGATATTTAGAAGGTTTAGAAGGTTTAGAATGTTTTCTCTTGCCAGACTTCTCAATAATTCTGTTGGGTGTTTTCTTACTGAGTCCTGGTAAAGTCTTCAGACGATTTATTATTTTTAAACGAGGTCCGCGATAACGGGACATAAAAACTCCTTATTTTACGAAATAAACAAATAATGCTGGAAAGAGGAATAGTATAAACCGTGCGAATATTGTAATTATTTTATATGGAGAACGACATTTTTTCAATTTATGTTTGTATTGGAGAGGTCTAAAAAAATATGTTCCAATCATTCATTTCGTTATGCCATGACAGACCCGGTGGACCGACGATCATAAAAGGAAGAGTTTTCTCCCTATTTCATAGATCCTAACGAGACATGGTTTATAATGGAAGGAATTAAAAAAATAGAAAAGAGCCAGCTATCGGGATCGAACCGATGACCGTCGCATTACAAGTGCGATGCTCTAACCTCTGAGCTAAGCAGGCTTATATCTAAATGCAGGATGCAATCACATATTTATTGGTATGAGATTCAGAGATCTCTTAATAATCGTAGCAATTAAATTATAGCAAATCGAATTCTAATAATGCAGTTAAGATTAGAATGGAACATTGCTTTAACTTATATTTATTATTAATATGAGTATTGATTAGCATCAGATAAGAATGGGGCGTGGCCAAGCGGTAAGGCAGCAGGTTTTGGTCCTGTTATTGCGAAGGTTCGAATCCTTCCGTCCCAGCCAGACGGGACAAATATTTAAAGAATAAAATAATGGTATAAATTGGATTTCTACTTTATTTTGATTTCTAGTCATTTCATAGACTATACTTATGGAAGGGAAATATGATTTAAAATAGGTATTAAATATAGAAAGGGATATTTTTATGGTGTAGGATGGGAACACAAATCAAATTGAAATAAAGTCTAATTTATGAAATTAGCCCATTGGATGTATGCTGGTCCTGCTCATATTGGAACCCTACGAGTAGCTAGTTCCTTCAAAAATGTGCATGCCATCATGCATGCTCCTCTAGGCGATGATTATTTTAATGTAATGCGTTCTATGTTAGAACGCGAAAGAGATTTTACTGCTGCTACTGCTAGTATAGTAGATCGTCACGTACTAGCACGTGGATCTCAAGAAAGAGTTGTGGATAATATTATTCGTAAAGATAAGGAAGAACGTCCTGATCTTATCATATTGACACCTACATGTACCTCTAGTATCTTGCAAGAGGATTTACAGAATTTTGTGGATAGAGCATCCATAATTTCTGATTCCAACGTCATTTTTGCGGATGTAGATCATTATCAAGTGAATGAAATTCAGGCGGCAGATAGAACTTTGGAACAGGTAGTTCGATATTATTTAGATAGATGCCATAGACAAAAAAAATTGGATAAATTCCTAACAGATGCGCCTTCTGTCAATATAATTGGAATTTTTACATTGGGCTTTCATAATCAACACGATTGTCGTGAGTTGAGACGTTTATTACGAGATCTGGACATTGAAATTAATCAAATAATTCCTGAAGGAGGATCTGTAGAAGATCTTAAAAATTTACCAAAAGCTTGGTTCAATTTAATTCCTTATCGTGAAGTGGGCTTAATGACGGCGATGTATTTGAATAAAGAATATGGAATGCCTTACATATCCACAGCCCCCATGGGGGCTGTGGATATGGCGGAGTGGATCCGCCAGATTCACAAAAATGTGAATACCTTGGCTCGTAGTTCATCAAGTAAAAGAGTTGATTATGAACCTTATATCGACGGACAAACTCGATTTGTTTCCCAAGCTGCTTGGTTTTCAAAATCTATTGATTGTCAGAATTTGACGGGAAAAGAAACAGTCGTTTTTGGTGATGCAACTCATGCTGCTTCAATCACTAAGATACTTGCTCGAGAGATGGGAATTCGTGTGAGTTGTGCAGGTACTTATTGCAAACACGATGCGGAATGGTTTAAAGAGCAAATCCAAGGTTTCTGTGATGAAATACTGATCACAGATGATCATGCTGAAGTAGGAGATATGATCGCTCACGTAGAACCATCTGCAATATTTGGTACTCAAATGGAACGTCATATTGGTAAACGTCTTGATATTCCTTGTGGAGTTATTTCTGCACCAGTTCATATACAAAATTTTCCCTTGGGATACCGACCCTTTCTAGGTTACGAAGGTACTAATCAAATAGCTGATCTAGTTTATAACTCATTTGCTCTAGGTATGGAGGACCATCTTCTAGATATTTTTGGTGGTCATGATACTAAAGAAATCATAACCAAATCATTATCCACGGATATAGGCCTAATTTGGAATCCTGAAAGTCGACTAGAATTAAATAAAATCCCCCGTTTTGTCAGAGAAAAGGTAGAAAGAAATACTGAGAAATTTGCACGACAAAAGGGCATTGAAACCATTACTGTCGAAGTAATGTATGCAGCTAAAGAAGAGTTCAATACCTAGCATTAGCTCGGATAATGAATTTATGTCAATATAAATATTGTGTATAATTAAGTTAATGACTATTCATAATTACATATCTATTTTATAGCAGATCAGATATCTACCTTATGATAACAAATCGTCTAAAACGATGTGGTAGAAAGCAACGTGCGACTTAAACGACATGATTGGTTCTGTGGATTATGACATCCGCCATTTTCTATTTGAAGATTCTCTTCGCTCAACATTTATATTCTGAAAAAGATAAGCGGAGCTTGACTAGGAATAAAATATAAATTCGTTTTTCAATTAGGGGATAGAATTTAGGGTTAGTGTAAATGAAATAAATGAGATATAACCATTTTGTAAGTCTACATCGAGCTCAAAGATTAGAATAGTGAAGTGGAATAAGGAAACAATTTTCGATCTAAGTCGAACGATTTCGAGAAAAGCTAGATAGAATTCGACAAGGATCAATCACGTCCTATTGCTCGACGTGGAAAATAACGAAATGTACGTTGCTGTCATTCCGTAATGGATGGGGACCACCAGAGTAAGGCTTGGACCTAATGATTCAAAGATAAGATAATTGATCTCAGAACAAGAAAATTATATTTCCGATCAAACAATTATATCACATTATAAAGAATTTAGATATATTCCACGTAAAACGGAGAGAGAAAATAGATGAAAGACGGCTAGTGGCGATAAATGCTTTTTTAGTAATATTCTCTGGTTTTTGAACATTACTCAAGCATACTTGAGCTACGAGTACAAATTTTATCTTTATTATTCTTGAGAAGTCAAAGGAATAAGATGAATAATAACTTTAATTTATAAAGTTTATCTAGTTAGATATTCCTTCTATAAATAGGGAGAGCTTATACGAACAATTATCGCTCGAGCCATATGAGGATAAACCTTCATATACGTTTTCCAGGGGGGATAGGGGGTTATCTTGTCTATCTATCCCAATGAGCTACCTATCGAATTGTTGCCATTGACGTTAAGTCTCGAGGAGAAAGAAAAGCTCTTTAGGAATTGGGTTTTTATGATCCAATGAATAAGGATGAAACTCGCTTAATTTATGGTGCTATTGTGAATTTAGGAGCTCAACCTACGGAAACTGTTCATGGTATTTTTCTGAGGGCAAAAATTTATCATTTTAAACGTGCTTTAGAATTAAAAAAAGGGAGATAAGTCATGCGTCTACGTCTAGGTCCAATAAATTTAGCAATAAATTTCAATTACATGAGATTTATTTATTATTTACGTTTCGTGTCATGGTTGTTTTCTTATTATCCATTTTTTTTCCTCTTATTATATGCTCATTTCATGTATATTATTGCCCTGCGATCCTATATAGGTATGCAGATTAGAAATCTTTTTCTATTGATATGGAGATGAGAGAGATTTGAATCGTTCGACTAAGAACGATAAAAGATGGAGTGTATAGAAGGACCGAATTAATGAAATACAGGAACTAACTTCCTATGGAAAAGTTGGAAGTTTCTTGAGAACAAATTATCGTAACGAATAATAATTTTTTTTTACTGTCATTCCTAATATAAGCGTAGGATCTTTTAATTGATGTATCTAATAATTTTTTCGTCTTAATGTAGTGCCAATCCAACAATTAAAGTGTCAATCCAACAATCTGGGATTGACAATGGCGCATTGTGCCCATATAATTCCTAATAAATATTTCATTAGGTCCACTATTCAGGATGTTTTCGAATAATTGTGAATTCGTTTGACGGATCAAAAATAACCTGATCCGTATCAAATTTTATGATTTGATTCATAAATGGTAGATCTAAATTAATAGATCCTTTATTTTTTTTTTTTTTTTTCCATAGAATAAATATATTCTATTTATTTCTGATTCAAATCTCATACCGGTTCTTTCATATGGAATAACTTTGTATATCACTTCGATTACATCTCTTCAAATAGCAAATAAGGGTTGCTAACTCAATGGTAGAGTACTCGGCTTTTAAGTGCGACTAAGGTCTTTTACACATTCGGATGAAGTAAAAATTTCGTCCATACCATCGGTAAAGTTAGTAAGACTACGACTGATCCTGAAAAGGAAATAAATGGAAAAAGCAGCATGTCGTTCTAACAATCTTGACTTGATGAGACTTTATTTTGTTTATCTGATTTTATCAGAAACGTATTTTATTCAAGGAGTCAAATGTATCCAATAGAATATTGGATATTCTATGCTGTTTGAACAAATGTATGAGTTATGAAATAAGATCGAATCAACACTCGATTAAGTCGAGCGAGTCAATGGAGAAAGCTGGATGGCTTGAATCATAAGTAAAACCAGAGGAACGAGCTTCTGTTCCTCATTTCAACGAGGAATTCCCTTTACTACTCAGAAGTTAAGAGCATTTTAGTAACCGATAAGGGAAGTTTTTCCCTGTAGTAGATCAGGGATTTCTACACCCGCAATGAGTCCTAAATACTCAAAAACAAATGTGTAAGAGAAATAGTGTACTGACCAGGTCAATTTATTCCCTAAGTCAGGAGAGCGATCGGACCGCCAAGATAAAAGATTTTTGTTCTTCCTCATGACGAATGAAGATCTATTGTAGATAGAATATTCAGATAAAGATTCTTTCTTATGTCCCGACTAGATCGCACCATGTATCATTTCATAATCCAAGAGGTTATTCTAGGGCCCCAGGTTTTAAAATGGATGAGTTTCAAAGAGATGGAAACAAACATAGATCTTGGCAACAATTCTTTTTATATCCACTTTTTTTTCGAGAAGATCTTTACGCAATTGCTCATGATCATCATTTAGATAGATCAAGTTCCTCTGAACCGATAGAAATTTTAATTTCTAATTATTTTAGTTTCCTAACTGTAAAACGTTTGATTCGTCGGATACGTCAACAGAATGATTCAATTGGTTTATTCGGGAATTGTGATCCAATTCAATTTATTGATCGCAATAGAAATTCTTATTCTGAACCGGTACTAGAGGCTTTGACAGTTATCTTGGAAGTTTCGTTCGCAATGCGATCAAAACATTTTGCAGAAACAATGAGTGGATGGAAGAGTATTCGGTCCATACATTGCATATTTCCCCTTATCGAGGATAAATTCCCACATTCCAATTATATATCAGATATACGAGTGCCCTACTCGATTCATCCGGAAATTTTGGTGCGGACCTTTCGTCGCTGGATCCGAGATACTCCTTCTTTGCATCTATTACGATTCATTCTCCATGAATGGAAAAATAGTTTTAGTGCAGAAAATTTGCAGAAAGCTTTGGTTGTACCGAGGGAAAATATGAGGTTATCCCTGTTCCTATGGAATTCTTATGTATATGAATGCGAATCCTTTTTAGTTCCTCTTCTGAAACGATTTTCTCGTTCACGATCGTTGTTGTATGGATCTTTTCCCAATCGAACTCATTTTGATCGAAAGATCAAACATATTGTCATATTTCCTATCAATATTTCAACCAAAAGGATCTGGTTGTTGAAGGATTCTTTCATCCACTATGTGAGATATGGAGAAAGATCCCTTATAGCTTTAAAGGGTACTCACCTCCAAGTGAAAAAATGTAGATATCATCTGTTTCATTTTTGGCAATATTATTTCCATCTTTGGTCTCAACCGTATAGGATATGTATTCTTGAATTATCCAAGAATGATTCCTTTTTTTTAGGTTATTTTCTGAGTTTTAAAATAAAACCTCTCGTGGTTAGAACCAAAATGCTAGATGATTTATTCATTACCGATCTAGTTACCAATGAATTGAATCCAATAGCTCCGATTAGATCAATTCTTTTCTTTTTGGCTAAAGAAAAATTCTGTGACATCTCAGGCCATCCAATTAGTAAATTATCCTGGACCAGTCTAACAGATGATGATATCCTCGATCGATTCGATCGAATTTGTAGAAATCTTTTTCATTACTACAGTGGATCCATCAGTAAAGATGGTTTATATTATATAAAGTATATACTTCTACTTCCATGTGCTAAAACTTTAGCTTGTAAACATAAAAGTACGATACGTGTAGTTCGGGAAGAATCAGGTTCGGAACTCTTCACAAAATCGTTCTTCAAAGAACAAGAATTAATTTATTCGTCCTTTTCAAAGACTCGTTCACAGAGAGAACGATTTTGGAATTCAGATATTATCCAAATTAAATGCCCTATCTAATTCCTGGCAAAATATACAGAATAAACAAGTAGAAAACTGATTTTACCAATGAAATGCTTATTGATCAATTACCTCACTTCATGATCCTATGGAATTTTTCCACCCGGAGATCCAAATGATTAATAAATTTATACATGGAGAAAGCCGTGTGCAATGAAAATTGCAAGCACGGTTTGGGGAGAGATTTTTTACTCTTAGAAAAGGAGTAGATAATCCACTCCATCCGACGAGCTCCGGGTTCAAGTCCCGGGCAACCCAGATCAATGGGATCCAAGTCCTATAGTAAGTAGACAGAAGTCTACTTATTCTGGATCCAATCCAATTTTATTAGTAATTATTACTTGGAACCATAAAGTAATAAGGAATGTAATATAGCGTCTATATATACGGGTATAATATTATACTGTTAATATAGTGTGAAATATGCTTACAAAGTAAGCATATAGTCTATGCTAAATGTAAGATAGTCTATTTCTATAGACTAATCTTAGTCTTTTATTTTTAATATAGATGTCAAAATATAGATGTCAAAATATCTGGTTGACATACAGATATGAATCATGTTATACTGTTGAATAACAAGCCTTATGTATATGCTTGGGAGCTTCTAATGATTAAATTATAAATAAACCAAGTTCTAACCATGACCGCAATTCTAGAAAGACGCGAAAGCGCAAGCCTATGGAATCGTTTTTGTGATTGGATCACTAGCACCGAAAACCGTCTTTACATTGGATGGTTTGGTGTCTTGATGATTCCTACCCTATTGACTGCAACCTCTGTATTCATTATCGCTTTCATTGCAGCTCCTCCAGTAGATATTGATGGTATTCGTGAGCCTGTTTCCGGTTCTCTTCTTTATGGAAACAATATTATCTCCGGTGCTATTATTCCTACCTCTGCAGCCATTGGTCTGCATTTCTATCCCATCTGGGAAGCAGCTTCTGTTGATGAATGGCTATACAACGGTGGTCCCTATGAGCTAATCGTTCTACACTTCCTACTTGGTGTAGCTTGCTATATGGGTCGTGAGTGGGAGCTTAGCTTCCGTCTAGGTATGCGTCCTTGGATTGCTGTTGCATACTCAGCTCCTGTAGCAGCTGCTACTGCTGTTTTCTTGATTTACCCTATCGGTCAAGGAAGCTTCTCTGACGGTATGCCTCTAGGAATCTCTGGTACTTTCAATTTCATGATCGTATTCCAGGCTGAACACAATATTCTTATGCATCCATTTCACATGTTAGGTGTAGCTGGCGTATTCGGCGGCTCTCTATTTAGTGCTATGCATGGTTCCTTGGTAACTTCGAGTTTGATCAGGGAAACTACGGAAAATGAGTCCGCTAATGCAGGTTACAAATTTGGTCAAGAAGAAGAAACCTACAATATTGTAGCTGCTCACGGTTATTTCGGCCGATTGATCTTCCAATATGCTAGTTTCAACAACTCCCGTTCTCTACATTTCTTTTTAGCTGCTTGGCCAGTAGTAGGTATCTGGTTTACTGCTCTGGGCATCAGCACTATGGCTTTCAACTTAAATGGATTCAATTTCAACCAATCTGTTGTTGACAGTCAAGGTCGTGTAATTAACACTTGGGCTGATATCATTAATCGTGCTAACCTTGGTATGGAAGTTATGCACGAACGTAACGCTCACAACTTCCCTCTGGATCTAGCTGCTGTTGAAGCTAATTCTATAGACGGCTAA